TCGTAGGAAAGTAGGTTTTTTAGCTATGGGCCTAGCAAAAGAAAAATTTAGATAGGTTCCTATAAGATTGGATCCCCCTTTAAAAATCGGACGTGAAGATTTCCTCTCATCCGGCTCAAGTAGTTATATCAAATAAAGAAGGGAGTTTTTTTTGACTTTGTTCGATAAAAAGAAAACCCTACAAATAACTACTCTTTACTCAAGTTCCCCATCCAGTAAGGACCAACCCTTTAATTAATTCATTTTTTTTTTTTTTTACTTTCGCTTTTGAACTTTCTGAATTTTTTATTTACGACAAAATAAAAATGAAATGTGAAATTATAATTATTGAGTAGTCTACTTCCCTTCAAATGATGAACCCCCCTTTAAATTAAAGGAATACTTTGGGACTCGTAAGGGATTTACTTGTCTATATATCGTTTCGTTCCATTCGATCTTTTAGGTCCCTACTTACCTCGACGGCTATGTCATTATGCCCCTTGAAGCATATATGCGATAAATAGACTTCTGTAACCATGTTATATTTACTTGCTTTAACAGAACCTCTCTCTAAAAGAAATGGAATGGCACATTCCACTAAAAAATCTTTTTTTTTTTCACGAGGTATAACTGGCAATTCCTATTTAGCTGTTACGGAATCAACCATGGATCAATTCCCCCTTCATTTGGGGATATTGAATACACCCATAATTCTGAGCTTCATGTTACTCCTTCCAAGAACCATGTCAGAGTCGGGGGCATCCCAATCAGATTGAATGGGATGACAGTTTAGTAGTGCAAATCTGTAAAATGCGAATTTCGATCAAATCACACATCGCAGTATACTAGGCCTTCTAATTCCTTAAGGGGCTTATCTAAAAGATTCGCGATATAACTAGGAAGGCGTTTCAAATACCACACATGAGTTACTGGACATGCGAGTTTGATGTATCCCATTTGATATCTTCGTATCCGAGAATCAACAAATTCCACCCCGCATTCTTCACAAAATTTCGGGTCCTTTTTTTCCGCTCCGATCACTCGATAATTTCCACAAGCACAAATTCCACTTTTTATGGGTCCAGAGATTCTTTCACAAAACAATCCATCTTTTTCCGGTTTATTGGTTTTATAATGAAAAGTATAGGGCTTTGTCACCTCTCCAACTATCTCCCCATTTGGTAGGATTTTGTTGGCCCAAGCCCTTATTTGTTGAGGAGACACTAATCCAATTCGAAGTTGTTGATGTTTATACCGGTCGATCATAGAATAGAAATTCTGATTCATTCGGATCAAACTTCCTTCCGATTAATCTGAAAATTCTTCTCAGATACAAGGAAATGGTTCAGTTCTAAAGCCAAAGATCGTAGTTCTCGAACGAGCAATCGAAAAGATTCTGGGGCATCCTCAGGATTAGATACTGTTCCTCCAATGATCGTAGCACCAAGTAATTCTTGACGAGCTCTAATATGATCAGATTTATAAGTAAGCATCTCTTGTAAAATATGAGCAACACCAAATCCCTCTAGAGCCCAAACTTCCATTTCCCCTACTCGTTGCCCCCCTTGCTTGGCCCTTCCTCTAAGGGGTTGTTGTGTAACAAGTGCGTAATGCCCACTCGAACGTCCATGGATTTTATCATCAACTTGATGAATTAATTTTAGGATATAGGACTTGCCTATTAGAACAGGTTGTTCAAAAGGATCTCCTGTTCTTCCATCAAATATTCTGCTTTTTCCCGGAAACTCGGGTTCAAATACCCATGGGTTTTTTGTTTGCTTACCGGCTTCATATAATTCGGAAAACACTAGTTTTCTCGAAGCCTCGTGCTCATATCTCTCATCAAAAGGTGCTATTCTATAATGTCTCTTTAGTAGATCCCCTGCTAACCCGAGCGAACATTCAAATATCTGTCCTACATTCATTCGTGAGGGTACTCCTAATGGATTGAAGACCATATCAACAGGTGTTCCATCTTGCAAGTAGGGCATATCTTGCCTAGACAAAATTTTAGAAATGATACCTTTATTCCCATGTCTTCCAGCTACTTTATCACCCACTTTGATTTCACGTTTCTGTAAAATATATACACGAATCTTTTCTGGATTATAGCTGGAACCCGTCTTTTTCTGGATCCATCTCACATCAATAACTCGGCCTCTTCCGCCTATAGGTAGTTTTAGAGAAGTTTCTTTTGAAGTGGATACCTGAATGCCAAGTATGACTCGTAATAATCTATCCTCGGGGGCATACGAGGATTCGTTCGCTGTCTGAGGTGTTAATTTACCTATTAAAATATCGCCGGTTTCTATCCAAGATCCCAGCATTACAATTCCATTTCTGTCTAAATTTCGGAGTAAATGAGCCTCTAAATGGGGTATTTCCTTAGTAATTCTTTCGGGACCTTGACTTGTCACATGAGTCTGAATTTCATATTTCCGTATGTGAAAAGAAGTATAAATATCTTCACACACCAGCCGTTCGCTAATTAGTACTGCGTCTTCAAAATTGTAACCTTCCCACGGCATATAAGCTACTAATACATTTTTTCCTAAAGCGAGTTCCCCACCAACTGTAGCCGCCCCATCCGCTAAAATTTGCCCCTTTTTAATGCATTTACCCTGCTGAACCTGAGGTTTTTGATGCATACAAGTATTTTTGTTGGAACGTTGATACATAACTAATGGAATGCTTATAGTGTCCCCATTACTTGATAAAATGATCTTGTGAGTATCAGTATAAATTATCTTTCCTTCGCGTTCAGCTATAACAGATACCCCCGAATCTAGAGCCGTTTGGCGTTCCAGCCCAGTTCCAACAATGCACTTCTCGGATCGAGAAAGAGGAACTGCTTGGCGCTGCATATTAGAACTCATTAAAGCCCGATTCGCATCATTATGCTCGATAAACGGAATGAGGGAAGCTCCAATAGAAAAATATTGGAAAGGAAAAATACTTCTAAAACGAATCTGTTCCCATGCAATAGTCAAAAATTCTTGACGGTATCGAGCCGGAACAACTTGTTCTTCTTGAACACCCCGATTCAAGGCCAAAGAATTTCCTGCGGCTACCATATAATATTCATCTCTATTTGGTGATAAATAAATTATCTGTGCCTCTTTTGATCTCTCAGACATTTCAAAAAGCGGACTCTCTATAGATCCCCAAGGACCAATCCTCACATGAATAGCTAAGGATCCAATAAGTCCAACATTTATTCCTTCAGACGTGTCAATTGGGCAAATACGCCCATAGTGGCTCGGGTGGATATCTCGTATCCGAAAGCTAGCAGTTCGTCCCGTCAATCCTCCAGGACCCAAATAACTCAATTTTCGCCCATGAACAATTTGTGTCAATGGATTAGTTCGATCCAAAACTTGAGATAAAGGGTGTAGGCCAAAAAAGGATTCATAAGTGGTTGTTAATGAAGTTGAAGTTACCAAATTTTGAGGAGTCGGTATCAATTTATGTCGGATTGCTCCACATATAGTTCCTCGAATCGAATTTTCTAAACGAACAAGAGCCAATCCGAATTGATCTTGTAACAGATCTGCTACAGAGCGAATACGTTTATTTTTCAAGTGATTCATATCGTCAAATGTACCCATTCCAAATTTAATTCCGATCAAATGATCCGCAGCAGCCAATAGATCTCGTGGTAACAAAAATGTATTGTTCTGAGGTATATCAAGATTCAGTCTCCGGTTCATATTTCGTCGACCAATCCTTCCTAATTCACATCTTTGTTGAAAAAATTTTTTTTGTAATTCCTTACATAAGGACTCAGAAAATACCGGATCCCCACCGACACAAGCAAATTGTTGATAAAACTCCAAAATGGCATTTTCTTTTGATCCAATCTTTTTTTTCTCCTTATCATTCGAGAAAGACAAGAAAATTTCAGGGTAACAAACATTATCTAGAATTTCTCTTAGATTTGAACCCATAGCTGATGATAAAACTAGAATAGATATTTTTTGTTTCCTACTTACACGTGCCCATATCCTTGTTCTTCTATCAATTTCTAATTCTGATCTTCCTCCCCAATCTGATATTATAGTGCTGGTATAGACAGAATTTCCGTTATGATCCAATTCTGAACGATAGTAAATACCGGGACTTTGCAATATTTGATTGATCACAATTCTGTATATTCCATTTACTATAGAGGTTCCCAGGGAATTCATTAGAGGAATGTTTCCAATAAAAACAGTTTGTTGTTGCATATCCCTACCGGTTTTCCAAATTACTCCCGCAGGGACATATAATTCAGAAGAATATGTGAGTGATTCATACACAGCATCTCTTTCCTTTATCAGGGGCTCCACCAATTGATACCTTTCCACAAATAATTGAAATTCCATTTCTTGATCTCTATCTTCAATTTTTGGAAACTTATGAAATTCTTCCGTCAAACCCTGATTAATGAACCTACAAAATCCCTCAAATTGTATCTGACTAAATCCAGGTATTGTGGACATTCCCTCATTTCCATTCCGAAGCATCTTAATCTTAAGTTTCCTATTTATTTTTATTGAAAAAATTCAATTATTGATTCACTATTCATCGAACCATATGGATCGACCTAGCAATAATAGAATGTATATTCTGTTTACTGAATCACATAAAATTTTAGTCAACTCCATATATCTATTTCAAACGTATGAACGGAGACGGGACGGCGGAATAAAGAACATTTTGGGCGCAAGTTCAAATTTTCGACGGGTATAAATAAATTAATTATAAATAAATTGAGAAAATATTTCTGGAAAAAAATTCTGTTACTTACACTTATGGAGCCTTGTTCAAAATCCAACTTCTACCTAACGTATTAGTACGATATTACGATCCGACGGCATACCGAATGATTGAGATTGAATCTCCTCTATATATCTATATAAATGAGATAAAGACAGAATAATCAGAAGTAATATAGAGTTTCCCCTTTTTTAACACAAAAAAGAAAATTTCATGTTCAAAAAAGAATTGGCGGATTTTTTTTTGTAGTGAGGGGAATTTATAGAATACGCTTGAATTGCGTAACTTAATATAAATATACTAAAAATAGTATTGTATTTATTAAGTACATGTTGATACGGCTATCTATCCATATATCACATCCTTTCTTGCAATTTCTGGGGCAACATTAACATGGATCACACTCCACCAAAATTCGTATTTTCTATTCAATATTTAAATCTATTTATTCAATGAAAAATTGAAACATGAGAATTCTCTCTAGGGGTATGTACATAAGAGAGAGACCCGTCTCGGTATCTGGGTAACAATTTGCGTTTTGGGGTTTACATATACACATATATGTTGTTATAATTGAAATTGAAAGGTATTTTTTTTTGAAAAAAACGAGATTAGTCATAAATCGGTCATAAATAAATTTTCTTTTCCATTCAAGGAAATCAAATTTGATCCCCGATAAAAATTGAAGAACCCTTCACTAATTTCAATTTAAAGACTAATTTAAAGTAAATTGTTAATGGTTCCAATTTGCCCTGAATTTTGCAGTCTGTCGCTAGAATTTGACTCTCAATAGAAAAGAAACGAGAAGGGAAATTTTTAAATGATGTATATTTTGAGATATAATAAATCGAAAAAAATAATAGAAACCAGATCCACAAAAAAAAAATTTTTTTTTAAGGATAAGTACAACGGCCTTTTTTTTTTAATTCCTTTTTTTTTTAATTCAAGATAAAAAAAAGAGTTAGTATTAGAAATAGAATATGGATAATATTTTTATCCATTTTATTTTGGATCTAATTTGGCGGCATGGCCAAGTGGTAAGGCGGGGGACTGCAAATCCTTTATCCCCAGTTCAAATCCGGGTGTCGCCTGATCAACAAAAGATTTTTGATTTCTTATTCTGCCGATCTAATTCGATGAATTATTGCTCCGCAAGAAGCGTAGGCAAAGAACTAAGTGGGCGTGTCAATACTTATACTTGATTTTTATAAACTATAGCATAGGTTTTAGAAAAGACTGTAACTTTTTTTCTTAAAATCTGAGTCTAGGCCAAACCAAATCGGCAGTAATAGGGATGAAGCAAAAACCTCAGTTATTAATTTAATGATTGGTAATGATTGATTCTCACCATTTTTTTTTTAATACAAAATAAATGGTGAGAATCAATTCCAGAATGGAATTAAGAACTAAGGTCGGAAATATCGATATACAAAGATTCCTAAGAGGCACCCCATTTTTACTACTCAAATAGAAGAAAAGATTATACAAAAGACTAGCATATCAAAATCTCTTAAACAATTTTTAATTTTAAGTAGCGTCTCGTGACTCTGTTGGGTATTAAATTAGATTGGATACAATGATGGGAAATAAATTTAGGGCTTGTGGAAAGGCACGAAGATACTTTGCATTTAAACTCACGAAAGGCTATGAGTGCTCAGACATACAATCAGAATAGTTGGTCAACTCTTATATTATAGTATAGAGTAAGGGTAAAAATATAGAGTAAGGGTAAAAATGAAAAAAAAAAAGAATATATGTATGTAGTAATAGTGGCAGTGGGTTCTACCGATTCTTTCATAGAAAGACAGTAAGTTTAGATCAAATAGAAAATAGAAGTATCTGATATATAGTTATCTATAGAAAAGGCGCGTGTATCATCTTGTACTTAATACTTCCTGATTCTACCGGAAATCCTAAAATATTGAAACTTGTTGCAAATGTATTCATTGAATTAATTTGGTTCATCAATAGTCTTAAGTCAGAATCCTATTTTGACTCTGTGCCATTGATTCCACTACGATTATTAAATAATAATCGAATAATTCCTTCATAGAAATAGGGGACATAATTCACATGGATATAGTAAGTCTTGCTTGGGCTGCTTTAATGGTCGTCTTTACATTTTCCCTTTCACTTGTAGTATGGGGAAGGAGTGGACTCTAGTGCTGTGGGCACTACAAATACTAAATTGAGTAATCGATTGCTCAATCGAACTGTATTAATTCTTTATTGATCGTTTTGCGAAGCCTTACCTTAAAAAAAAGTATTCAAAATTGTACTGGAATAGAGTAATAAATCATTATCATAATTGTATTTTGAAACTAAAATCTACGCATAATAGGAAATTCTTTCCAACCTAATTTTGACTAAATAGTCTATATTTTTTTCTAAAAGAAAGGCCGTTCTGTTATTATGACACTATATATTTTCTTTCCACTGTAAGCGAAACGATTAGTGATTGTCCAAAGAGGTCCTACACATAATAAAATGTGATCTTTCTTCCGTTAGGCTATTTACATATCACACATTTCACATTTGTTTTAAACTTCTAGAAATTAGACTTTTTTGACTCATCTCATGTTTTGTTTAAACATGAAAAATGGCCAAGTTTACTCTAACCCCTTTTCCAAATCCGAAGAAGTTATCATATAACTCCGCGGATCATCCATTAATTGTTCAATCAATGACTTCTTGAGATGAAAAAAAAGAAATAGAATTGGAGTTTTATCTTATCTATATGTACATCTAATATATACATATTGTAATTTTATCTATATGAAGCCTATATTAATAGTAGTATAGAATACTAGCTAGATTTGTGGTAGAAAGAACTATAATATATAGTTCTTTCTACCACACTAGCTTAGATAGTTAATGAGCTACTTCTATTCTGATTCCAGCTCAGCGCAATCATTTCATTTAAGACTTATAGTTTCAATTTTTTTCTTTCATTTCTTGAATCGTTGAATTGAACTGATAAGAACCGATAATTCAAGTTTCATTCAAATTAATCATTTTGGCTAACTGTTTTTACATAGATGATAAGTAAAAAAGCAGTAGGAATTAGAATAAACAGTGCAGTAGCAATAAGTGCGAGAATATTGACTTCCATAATCTAATCTTTTTTTTCACAATAACTTAACTCGGGATCTAATCCCATAGAGATGATAAATTTGATTCCTGTAAATTCAATGGGATGAATTGTATCCTGATGATACTGAATCAGATCAATATTATGAATAAAAATTTCTGATCTATCAAATCAATTTCTCGTCGAGAATTAAATAGTATAACATAGGGAGATCTTTTATCCATACAAAAAACCATTTTTGATTAGATCATCAAATACCTATCATTAGGTTTTCATCCTTTTTCCACTTGTTCTTTTCTATAACCTATCATCTTATCTTCCTTATACAATTCTTCTACTTATACATAGAATTTTTTATATAGAATTATAAGGTATTATATAACCGGTATTCTCTAGGGCATACAGAGAGCCAAACAGTATAAGTATAAGTGAGATGTAAAAAAGGTAAGGTTAAGTCTAAAAAATCGACTATTCAAGCTTTACCTTTACTAAGAATAAGAAAAGAAAGGAGCCTTGCTTGATTTTGTTGGTCTTTTATTTTATGTTATTAGTATACTCTTTGTTGGATTGGAGTTGGAACGTATACATCAAAAATGAAATAGAAAATTGGAATGAGAATGAAATAAATTGTTTCAAATCAGTAGTCATAATTGAGGCTAAAAAAAAAAATTGGATTTAGAAAAGATGTGCTTTAACCTGAAAAGTACTTCGCCGGAGAATTAAATTCTATTAAGATTAAGTTCATTGTGTATCATATAATAAACGAAGATATTTTGTATCTGTACCCCCCCAAAAATATGGGCACTCTATTCCATTTCATTGATCAATAACAGAATGATTGAAAAAAAAAGAGTATTGGTATGGTATCTCTTAAACTTTAAATACTGAATATAGCAATAGTACCGATTGTACTAAATCCACATATGTTTTTCCTTATCAATTAGTACTAGGGGAAGAAAAGGAACTTCCCATATTTATCTGATGAGACATGCGAAACAAAAGAAATAATCTCCGCGGCGGGAATTTGTTTGATTCTATTTTGTTCCTCGTCTTCCCTTTCGCAAAAATAGAGAAATTCATTTCTCAATCCATTAGATCCTAGTTCGGGACTGACGGGGCTCGAACCCGCAGCTTCCGCCTTGACAGGGCGGTGCTCTGACCAATTGAACTACAATCCCGGCGAGGTGTATACATATACTTAGGGTTTCATAAGAATATTCTACTCGTCATGTTGGAACGTAACAGATATGCGAATGCTATATTGATATCATATCCACATATACATATACTTTACTAGAGTGACACGGATTATTAGTAACTACGGATTATTAGTAACTAGTGATTATTTATTTTATTGTTAAATATAAATAATCAATCTTTCAATGAGATGAGAAAAAAAAATAGATAGAGAAAAATTTTTCTTTATTTCTCTACGAAGCAGGCATTACCCTTTCTTTTCTGTAGGATAAATTAATTATATCCTACTCATGGGGCGGTGAATTCTTGGGCCGAGCTGGATTTGAACCAGCGTAGACAGTCGTCAACGAATTTACAGTCCGTCCCCATTAACCGCTCGGGCATCGACCCAGGAAGAATTCTTTCTATGCTTATTGATAATCCATGATCAACTTCCTTTCGTAGTACCCTACCCCCAGGGGAAGTCGAATCCCCGCTGCCTCCTTGAAAGAGAGATGTCCTGAACCACTAGACGATGGGGGCATATCCGCCCGACCGTCATCATACTATAATGATAGTATGAATAGTTTTTTGGAATTGTCAATATAATCTAATGGTATGGCTAGATTCGAATAGTCTTTTTATATTCTGATTCTATAGGATTTGAATTGAACGTTTTTTTTTTCCATTTTTCTTGGTAAATCTAATTTATTTTTCCATTATTTCCGTTATGAGTCTACTGCATATATACAGGTTGTTACCCCTTTTCTAGGTAATATGCAGTAGACTCATAATGGAAAATGGCTAAGTCATGAATTGAACAGGCCCTTTTAACTCAGTGGTAGAGTAACGCCATGGTAAGGCGTAAGTCATCGGTTCAAATCCGATAAAGGGCTTTTTTCATGAAACTCGAGTCTTTGTCTTCGTTTTTCATCGGAGAATACAGATATTTTTGATAGTAAAAAAAAGGCAAACACCATTGTAATATTTATAATA